ATTGTGCACCATAAATAGGAGCTAATAAAAAGACCCGCGATTCCGTAGAAAGACATCACAATTCCTTGTGGAAAAAAAACTATTTCCTGAGACGGAAATAAAGATATCAAATTTCTACCAAGATAACTCGAGGTTCCAACCAACAAGAATCCTAATGAACCTAAAAAAAGGATAACAGCCCAGCAGAAATTACTTGTTTTTCGAGCCCCCGTTATAGGTTCTATCCATATATGTTCTGATCGACAACTCATACTTGATCCAGTTGATTTTTTTGGAATTGAGAGAATACCCCAAATGAATTTGACTTTAGTCCTTTTTTTTTCCGAAGTAACTCGCATCAACTAGCACTAGTTTGATGTGATCCTTTAGGAGTAATTCATTAAATTCGTTAGATCTAAACTAATAACATACCCTTCGTACGATCTCACTAAAGATAGCCAAATAGATAGACCAACTTTACAGTTCAGCTATCCGTCAATTCGGGTCTATTTGAAAATAGCTAGAATCCATTGATCCCTATAGCATTTTCTGGAGACATAAGAGTTTTTCGGCGGAAGCCGCTTATACCATATTTTGCTAAATAGATATCTGTGTTATGATACAAGCGTCAGTTTTGAAAAAAAAAATAGATGAGATTTTGTGCCATCGGCTCTAAACAATCTTGTTTTTTTGAACATGAAGAAATAAAGAAGCCATTGCGATTGCCGGAAATACTAGGCCTACTAAAGGCACCAAAACAGAGGGAAAGTTAAGAGTTGTCATAGAATGGCTACCTCGATTTACTATTTGTACCTGTTATTATTATTTATATTTTATATTTATAATATAAAGATATCTTATTATATATAAAGATATCTTATTATAATTTGATAATTCTAAATTGGAATTATTATTATTACTTAATAGCTATTAAGTATAAATATAAGTATCTATCTAAGTGAGTATATAATGTAGTTTTTGATCTTTCTACATGAAAGATTTGAAAGGATATGGATGAGATATTATTTTCTTCATTTTTTGCTCTTGTCTTCGAATTTCATTTACTAAGCAAAAAGTTTCTTAAAAATTAATTAGATTCTATTTATATTGAATATATTGAAGGGTTTGTTAGAATCCCATCCATCAGGGATTCTTAGTCAAAATAGGATTATCGTAAGATATAAAAAAAAGAAAAAATTCTATATTTTATAGATTTTCATTATATATGACGAGAAGAGTATATTTTTTTGATTTGCCTAATTTCACGAAAATAAGAATTTCATCTTTTATCTTGTTAATAGAGGCTTCTTGATCAATAATCAGGAATATAGAAAAAGGGGCGGATTTTCTGTGACTTTTTATTCTTTATATAATTAGATCTTATGCCAACAAAGAAAACCCCATTCGTCTAATTTTAACTTGGATTCCGATAAACTAATTACTTGTTTGCTCAAAATAATTGAACTTAATGTTCTAATTTTGATTCAAAGGAAAGAAAGTGTGTAGTTGAAATAACTCACTCAGAACGCTTTTTAAAGGATTACGTGGTACGATTAGATCGAATAAGCCTTTCTGGAATAAATACTCGGCCGCTTGTGAACCCTCGGGTACTGTTTTATTCAATGTTTGTTCAATTACTCTTTTACCCGCAAAGGCAATGTAGGCATTGGGTTCGGCAATAATGATATCCCCCAACATACCAAAACTAGCTGTCACCCCACCGGTAGTAGGAGATGTAAGAATTGGTACATAGAATAACTTTTTATTTGATTGATAATCATATAAAGCAGAAGATATTTTAGCCATTTGCATCAAGCTCACACTTCCTTCTTGCATGCGTGCCCCTCCGGAAGCACACACTATAATAAGAGGTAGAAATTCTTTAGTAGCGTATTCAATCAAACGGGTAATTTTCTCCCCGACTACGGATCCCATACTACCTCCCATAAACTGAAAATCCATAACCCCAATTGCTACGGTAATACCGTTTAGTTGCCCTCTGCCTGTTTGAACAGCCTCGGTTAATCCTGTATTTCTTTGATAAGAATCGATACGATTTTTATAAGGCTCCTCCTCCGAATGAAATTCAATGGGATCCAGAGAGACCATGTCTTCATCCATAGGCTCCCAAGTGCCCGGATCGATCAAAAGTTCGATTCTATCTGAACTACTCATTTTCAAATGATATCCACATTGTTCACAAAGATGCATCTTTGATTTAAAAAATTTCTTATAATTTAATCCATAACAATTTTCGCATTGAACCCACAAATGCCGGTATTGTTGAGTTACACCCATATGAGTAGAACTTTCTGGTATAGTTTGATCACTCGTTGTGATATCCTCGTTTTGACTACTATTTTCACTTTGACTAGAAATGGAACTAGAAATGTAATCGTTACTGGAATTCTCGTTACTGGAATTCTCGTTACTGGAATTCTCGTTACTGGAATTCTCGTTACTGGAATTATTGTTACTGGAATTGTCATTACCACTTACAATGTAATTATCAATACAGATT